CTATCTATTATTTGATTTACAAATCCTTTATATTGGAATGAGTCAAAAGTCAAATGGTTTGGCAATTCCTCGTGAGGGGATGAGGCAATAGAATTTTGAATCAGAGCTTTCGATCTTTGTTTATCCTTCGTAGTAATAATATCTCGGGGTTTGCAACGATAACTTGGTATATCCACTATACCACCATTAACTAAAATATGTCTATGGTTAACTAGTTGCCTGGCTCCAGGAATGGTCGAAGCCATACCCAATCGAAAAAGAATGTTATCCAAACGCATCTCAAGTAGTTGTAGTAAAACCTGACCTGTTGACCCTTTGGCTTTTCCGGCGATATGCACATATCTAAGTAATTGTCGCTCTGTCAGACCATAATGAAAGCGCAATTTCTGCTTTTCTTCTAGACGAATACGATATTGCGATCTTTTCACGGAACGCAATGAGTTTTTAAGATCACTTCCGGATATAGGTCTTTTACTAGTTAATCCCGGCAAAGCCCCCAAACGGCGTATTTTCTTGAAACGAGGTCCTCGGTAACGAGACATAAAGACTCCTTTTTATTTTATTGAAATTTCATTTTACAGGAAGAAATCGAAATTAAGACTGAACTAAAGGATAAACAAAGAAAAGCTAAATTTACGGAAGTATTACAAAATAGAATGAAATGAATTGTGTCAATATCCAGATTTTTTGTATATATAGAAAATTCTTGTATATTTTGTATATACATATATATACAAAATTAAGGCTTTGTTTTATGATTTGTTCTATATAGATCTAATTGCTCTAATCAACTTTTTATTCATAGTTAATTCATAGTTACAAGTTACCACGCACGACATAATAGATTAATGACTCAACGTTTGGAGAAAGGGAGAGGAGAGATTATCAATCATGAAAAAAAATCGATAGAGAAAAAAGCCGGCTATCGGAATCGAACCGATGACCATCGCATTACAAATGCGATGCTCTAACCTCTGAGCTAAGCGGGCTCACATAACAGAAATAATGTATAGGAATTCAAGAAACTACTGGATCTTAGCTATTAGCTAAGAATTGAATATGAACTATATATTATAGATAGTTCATAATTCTTTCCATAGTTATATTATATATTTATTATATAAATAATATAACTATATATAATATGACTAATATAGGATTAGAGTGGGTCGGTCCTAAGAAAAGGATAAGATAAGGATAAAGATACAACAATCAAAATTCTAATCAGACATTCCTCTGATTTCGTTCGAAAAAGGAGGAGATAGGACGAAAAAAAAAGAAGAAAGAATATCGATCCTTCCAGTATTCCAAATCGCGCTCCAAAAACGAAAGGGGAGGGAGACATATATATATATGTGGGATATATCTATCTATATTGAATTGCGGATACATCAATGATAGAATCATTTCTGATTGAAACAAATATGGTTCATACAATAGAGATGAAACGAGAGCGGATATCCGAAAAAAGAAAATAGGAGTCTATTTCGATATAGGAATGAATCATTATATAATGAATTCAACGGTTCCAAGATAAATAAAGAGGTGGGTGGAATTACAACAGGATCCTTATCTAAAAAGGGGATATGGCGAAATTGGTAGACGCTACGGACTTGATTGGATTGAGCCTTAGTATGGAAACCTACTAAGTGATAACTTCCAAATTCAGAGAAACCCTGGAACTAAAAATGGGCAATCCTGAGCCAAATCTTTTTTTTTTTATTTTTAGAAAAACAAGGGTTTTAAAACTAGACTAGAATAAAAAGGGATAGGTGCAGAGACTCAATGGAAGCTGTTCTAACGAATGGAGTTGACTACGTTGCGTTGATAACAGGAATCCTTCTATCGAAATTAAAGAAAAGGTGACCTATCTATCTAATACGTACGTATACATACTGACATATCAAACGATTAATCACGATCCGAATCCATATATTATATATGCATGTATATGCAATATGCGCAATATATGCAAAATTCAGAGTTATTGTGGATTTATTCCAATCGAAGTTGACGGAAGAATCGAATATTCAGTGATCAAATCATTCATTCCAGAGTTTAATAGACCCTTTTTTGAAAAACTGATTAATCGGACGAGAATAAAGAGAGAGTCCCATTCTACATGTCAATACCGACAGCAATGAAATTTATAGTAAGAGGAAAATCCGTCGACTTTAGAAATCGTGAGGGTTCAAGTCCCTCTATCCCCAATAAAATAAAAAGCCCATTTTCCTTCCTTTTTTCGTAAGCGGTTCAAAGAAATTCAATATCTTTCTCATTCATTCTACTCTTTCGCAAATAGATTCGGACAGAAATCTTTGGATCTTATCCCTATTAGGTTTGAATAGATACCATACCCGTACAAATGAACATATATGGTCAAGGAATTCCCATTATTGAATTATTCACAGCCCATATCACTATCTTTACATTCACAAAAAAAGTCTTCTTTTTGAAGATCTAAAAAATTAGGGGACTAGGTCAAAATTTGTAATAGTTT